TCATTCTTTGCATTGGAAGAATAGATTCAAAAATTTATATGATTCAACCTCAAACCCATTTAAATGTAGCGGATAACAGCGGCGCTCGGAAATTGATGTGTATTCGAATCATAGGAGCTAGTAATCGCCGATATGCTCATATCGGTGACGTTATTGTTGCTGTGATCAAAGAAGCAGTACCAAATATGCCCCTAAAAAAATCAGAAGTAGTCAGAGCTGTAATTGTTCGTACCTGTAAAGAACTTAAACGTGACAGCGGCATGATAATACGATATGATGACAATGCTGCAGTTGTGATTGATCAAGAAGGAAATCCAAAAGGAACTAGAATTTTTGGAGCAATCCCCCGCGAATTGAGGCAATTAAATTTTACTAAAATAGTTTCATTAGCTCCCGAAGTATTATAAAAAAAGAGATCTAGAATTTTTGGAGCAATCCCCCGCGAATTGAGGCAATTAAATTTTACTAAAATAGTTTCATTAGCTCCCGAAGTATTATAAAAAAAGAGATCTGAATTTTTGGGGTATTTGGATTTGAAGGGAAAGGAGAACAGATTAAGAACTAGATTAATTCGTAGCTTGTGTTTCGCGCATATATCTTGAAATATTTATATTCATAAACCAATAAAAAAAGAAAAACATGTTAATTATATCCAATTTTTGTACGCCACAAGTTTTAGTTCATCATGGGTAAAGACACTATTGCTGAGATAATAACCTCTATACGAAATGCTGATATGGATAGAAAAAGAGTTGTTCGCATAGTATCTACTAATATTACCGAAAATATTGTTAAAATACTTTTCCGAGAAGGTTTTATCGAAAACGTCAGAAAACATCGAGAAAAAAACCAAAATTTTTTGGTTTTAACTTTGCGACATAGCAGGAATAGGAAAAGGCCTTATAGAAATTTGTTAAATTTAAAGCGGATCAGCCGACCCGGCCTACGAATCTATTCTAACTCTCAACGAATTCCTAGAATTTTAGGTGGAATAGGGATTGTAATTATTTCCACTTCTCGGGGTATAATGACAGATCGGGAGGCTCGACTAGAAGGAATCGGCGGAGAAATTTTATGTTATATATGGTAATCCGTTATATATGGTAATCCATTTAATATCCAAATGAAATCTGAAACCTCTTCCTATTTGAAAAAAAAAAGAAAGTGTTTAATATCGTTTCTCCTCCATTAGTTGATACCTCAAGGGGGCTTTACCTGGAATGAAAGAACAAAAATGGATTCATGAAGGTTTAATTACTGAATCACTTCCCAATGGCATGTTCCGGGTTCGGTTAGATAATGAGGACCTGGTTCTAGGTTATGTTTCGGGAAAGATCCGGCGCAGTTTTATACGGATACTACCCGGAGATAAAGTAAAAATTGAAGTAAGTCGTTATGATTCAACCAAAGGACGTATAATTTATCGACTCCGAAACAAGGATTCGAAAGATTAGATGCTTTTTATTCAATATGATTCGAGATTAAAAATTCCAAGAAACTTATTTTCTACCAAGAAATAGATTCAGAATTAAAATAAGGGATGACAGATATGAAAATAAGAGCTTCTGTTCGTAAAATTTGTGAAAAATGTCGACTAATCCGTAGACGGGGGCGCATTAGAGTAATTTGTTCCAACCCGAGACATAAACAAAGACAAGGATAAAGGGATATCAGATTGACTAAAAGGCTCAGTGTACAAATAAAGAATCTGTTTTGACATAAAATGGATATATCCATATATTTCTGACTCATATTTATGAGATGATACAATATGGCAAAAGCTATACCGAGAACTGGTTTATGTAGAAATCTACGTATTGGTGCACGTAAAAGTGCACGTAAAATACCAAAGGGAGTTATTCATGTTCAAGCAAGTTTTAATAATACCATTGTCACAGTTACAGATGTACGAAGTCGGGTGGTTTCCTGGTCCTCGGCCGGTACTTGTGGATTCAAGGGGACGAGAAGAGGAACAGCTCAAACTGCAGCAGCAAATGCTATTAGTACAGTAGTAGATCAAGGCATGCAACGAGCAGAAGTCGTGATAAAAGGCCCCGGTCTCGGAAGAGACGCCGCATTACGAGCTATTCGTAGAAGTGGTATCCTATTAACTTTTGTGCGGGATGTAACCCCTATGCCACATAATGGCTGTAGACCTCCGAAAAAAAGACGTGCGTAGAAATAAAAAATGAATCTATTTCAAGAGAAACAAGAGAAATAAATAATTCAATCAAAAAAAAATATTATTACTATGGTTCGAGAGAAAGTAACAGTATCTACTCGGACACTGCAGTGGAAGTGTGTTGAATCAAAAATAGACAGTAAACGCCTTTATTATGGTCGATTTATTCTGTCTCCGCTTATGAAAGGACAAGCTGACACAATAGGCATTGCGATGCGAAGAGCTTTGCTTGGAGAACTAGAAGGAACATGTATCACACGCGTAAAATCCGAGAATATCTTCCACGAATATTCTACTCTAACGGGTATTCAAGAATCG